AATAAATACTTTTATCTACGATTGATTGAAACAAAAAAAGCCCGGCTAGGTACTGACCAGGCCAGGCCGTGGAAATAAAAGGAAAAGGACTTTTCGGACGAAATAAAATAAAGAGGTACTTTATTTTTATTTATTTTAAAAATATATATTTTTATTAATCTTTAATTTAGTACTCTTTAATATATGGGTATTATTTATATATTAGGATTCGAGATATCTCTTCTTTTCTTTTGAGCCCTTATTTTATTTAAATGGAATTGGAATTGCTGATAAAAGTTTTTATCAATTTTATAGATATCCATCTATATATCTAGATAATTATATATCGAGATAATTATATATCTATATAATATAAGGTAGATAAAGATAATAGGTAGATAAAGATAATAAAGAGAGCTAAATAAGGGCTTTTTTCAAGCCTTCATTTTTTATTTTTATACAACGTATCATAGTAATTATCCTTTTTTTGAATTTGGGGAGAGATGGCTGAGTGGACTAAAGCGTCGGATTGCTAATCCGTTGTACGAGTTTTTTGTACCGAGGGTTCGAATCCCTCTCTTTCCGTTTATGTCGATTACTTGGTATTTTTTTATAGTTCAGGAAAGATATGGAATAGATAAAATTTTAAGAACATTTAAAAATCCATCAAGGAAAAAATTCTTATTTTTTTATTCTTCACGTCCAGGATTACGTCCTGGGTCATTAGATAGGAATCCGAAAATGAAGAGAGAAACAAAGAATATTACTACTGTATAAACAAATAGTTTGAGAGTAAGCATTACATAATCTCCAAGATCATTTTTTTTTTTGAAAAAAAAAGAGAATAGATTCTCTATTTTACCCTATTTTGACACCAAGAAATGCAGCGAAGTGATTTCTAGAAATAGGAAAAAATTTTCAGAAATTAAGAATTGAGTCGTTCATTACTAAAAATTGGATTTCATACCCACAATTATATATTGTGGGGGACTCTAACAGGGTCCTTCAATGGAAAAAAAGAAGAATAAGAAAATGAGAGTGATCCAGATTTATCACAGCTATATAAGAATTTCAATATTGGACTCAAAGGTTCAGACTGTATGTACGACTTATCTGATCTTCTAAATAGTTAGAATTCTTTTTTCGAGTAAATCATTAATTTGTCTCGGACAGTATTAAAAATATCATCGAAAGCTTACGGCAGCTTGCCAAACAAAAGCTAATAGAAAAAAGAATAGAGGGATTACTGGCATAACATCTACTATTGGATTCAAAAAGGCGTAGGCCTCGGGCAATTTGGCCAAGAAAAAACTACTTGAATAAAGGAAAGAATTAAGACAGATACAGATGAAACTTAAGATATTAAGCATAACAATTTTTTTTTCTTTGTTTTGTTCTTGAAGATAATTGTATTTCTTTTGATTTGATTGAGTTATTAATCCCTTATTATATTATTGATATAAGGGATAGGGGAAAAATTAATAACATAAAGTAGGTCAAAAAACCTTTCTGTGATTTGAACTTATACAATCAAAAATCTTTCAATTCTCAAATAAAAAGAGAATAGAAGAAATCCTACTTTCATACACTATCTTAATGAAATTATATGTAATGATCAATAAATTCAGTTTAATTTGATCTAAAAATGTATCAAAATCCTAGCAACAATCTAATTTTTTCTATAAATATTTGCACTGGAATTGACGAACAACCACTACCAATATTAGTGTTTATTAGTGTTGAATATAAATGGGGCGTGGCCAAGTGGTAAGGCAACGGGTTTTGGTCCCGCTATTCGGAGGTTCGAATCCTTCCGTCCCAGAGTATGCGTATAATATAATAATATAGTATATTATGACATATATATAATAATATTATATATCATATCAGACTAAAGATTGCCCTTTTAAACAACCTTATGTTTAAGAGTCTAGTATTAGATATAGATAGAATGTGATTGTTCTTTCTTATTTTCTTATAATGATTTTTCTTATTTTTGAGTCGTCTCGATAAATCATCTTTTTTCCAAAATTTTATCGATATTAAATAATACGTAGATGGACTTCAATCTATTTGTGATCTAGGTAAGACGGAAGGCAACATAGAGAAAAAAAGTTTTTAATACAAAAGAGTAGTATGGGCTTTTCATCGTATCGTGATATTCATATTTTAAATAAGTTACTCATAAAAAAAACTTAGGTCTCATATTTCAATGATGCATTTAAAATAGAAACGGGAAAGTCTCTCTTATTCGCTATCCCTTAAATGGTGTGTGAAACCCGATTATTTCTTTTTTTTCTGTAGATTTTTGAATTATAAACACGAAGGTCTTGTGTTTTTGGGACTAATGGAATTCAATTAATGGAATTAAATCTCTTAAGACCCATTTTTTTTTTACTCCAATTTGGGGTAAAAAAAAATAGGTAGGAACAATCGGTTAATGTAGATCTGTTTGACTTTGTACTTATACAAGATAGTCGAGCACCCCCGAAACAAGTCCGCTGGAGGATCTTTTTTTGATTTATGATACATTTATTTACTCCATATAATTGGGGGGGGGTAGATAGGAGTTAATCTATAATGGAAGATATCGATTTCAATGTCTGTCCCAATCTGATTAACAAAGAATCAAGTTACATATGTAACATATATTTATAACCTTATCTTTTCATATTTTGTGTTTGTCTGTAATGAATAATTGTAAATCCATGTAACAATTCAGACAGAGGTTATTCATACATCTTTTTCACTTTATTTTCGGGAAAGATTATTGAGTCTCTTAAGTTAAATAAACTAGGCAGAAAATACGGATATGTATGTATTGTTATTATGTATTTTTATCGTTTTATTTCTTTATTTCCTTGACAATCTTATTTTTTTCTATTTTTGTGAAAAAGATTTTTGATCCCTAAATTCAAAAAAAAATTATTATTTGAAATAATGAAACATATAAAATATCTATAATTATTTTTAAGGACAGTTAGTTAGTCTATCTGATAGATACGGGAATTCCCTATCTTTCGAGTCTTATTTTATAAAAAAGAATAACAACCCGAATTTTCCCTGACATCAGTCTTTTTTTATCTAACACTCCACGAAAAAACAAGAGATTTTTTTTATCTATCTATTTGTTTAAAATCATTGATGGATTAATCCGAATATGGGTTTTTTTATGATAAGAAATCCCTTTTTTATTACATTTATTACAAAAATTTATTGAAATAATAATATTGATAAATTTTCAATCAATTAAATCTTTTTTATGATTTCTTAGGAGTCCTTGGTACTCGAAGAAGGGTGAAATTCGTGAATCCATCCTATGAATAAATTGAAAAATATCTTTCTATATAGGGAAATCAATATTGCACTCATATACAAAAATGTTATTGATCCAATATATACAATAAAATATGGATTTTAATAAATTGAATTATTGCTGAGACTTTTTCAAAAACTACCCATTCATAAGAGTATAGATTACGATGGACCAACTAAACCAATGACTATACATGATTCCATAAATGAATCAATTACATACGAGTTCCAAGAAATTAGAGGTTATGGTAAAACTTCGTTTAAAACGATGTGGTAGAAAGCAACGTGCGACTTGAAGGACATGATCCACTGTGGATTCTTACACCCACCGTTTTATATTATATAGGAATGAAGGTGCTCTTGACTCGACATCGGTTGTTCTGTTCCACTAGACCTCTCATTTTTGGAGGGTTTTGATGTAATTATAGTACATGATGGAGCTCGAGTAGAAAGTACTGATTCATTTAGCAAGGGCAGAGATCTAGGGTTAGTGTCAATCAATAAGTTGAAACAACTTCGTAAGTATATTTTTATCGAAAGGATCCAATTCGAGCAAGTTTCAAATTCAAACGTAAAATTTGATCAAAAGTGTATCACGCAAGAATCAATTATTCATATGATTCCTTGATAAAAAGAAATCACAAAGAATGGTATGTTGCTGCCATTTTGAAACGATTAAAGATCACCGAAGTAATGTCTAAACCTAATGATTCAAGGCAAGGATAAAGGATCCCGAACAAGGAAAAACCTTTTTTAATTGTCTCAATAACTAAACTAAATCACACTGAAGAATCTAAATGGATTCTAAAGGAGACAGAAAAAAAAGGTTAGAGACCACTCAATAAATGAAATGCTTAAGCTTAAGAGTAGTTTTCCTTTGAGTGAGAGTTACCCAACTTGAGTTTTGGGGGTACAAATAAGAATGGTTTTTTTTTATTTTTTCAAAAAATAATAAAAAATAAACAAAAGAATAAGAAAAAAGTATTTTAATCATAGTCTAATTGATTTAATAATCTATGAATCTATTTGACATTAAGTAGAATTCTATACATAACTTATAATTTTCTCGAGCCGTACGAGGAGAAAACTTCTTATACGGTTCTGGGGGGGGTATTGTTAATCAACATCTATCCCGATGAGCCGTTTATCGAATCATTGCAATTGATGTTCGATCCCGAAGAGAAGGAAGAGATCTTCGTAAAGTGGGTTTTTATGATCCAATAAAGAATCAAACCTATTTAAATGTTCCTGCTATTCTATATTTCCTTGAAAAGGGCGCTCAACCTACAGGAACTGTTCATGATATTTTAAAGAAGGCGGGGGTTTTTACGGAACTTCACCTTAATCAATAACCGAAATTCCATTAATCAACTAGAAAAAAGAGGGTGTGGATGACTTGTATATAGCTTTGGATAACGTTTTCTTTATTATTTCCCCCCTCTCTTGTTCTATTCATACTATACTTCTTACCCTAAAATTCCGTCTTCTATAACGACAAAAATCAATTTTTATTTTATTGAGATAAGCTAAGATGAATAGAAAAAAGATCAATCAAGTGACTAAATGAAATAATGGGTTCTATACTATAAATAAAAATTTATACATTACCCCATCAATGGGGTGGTTTTGTTGCAATTCTATGAACAAATAAAAAAAGGGATTAAGTTTTTTTAGCTACTTATATTTATTGATTGAATAAATACGATATTTTTTTTTTTCTACTTCATTCCTGAATTTCTTCTTTCGCCTACGTCTTTTATTTCTATCTATGTTGATTATCTCTATAGTGCCAATCCAATACAAGTCCGTAGTTTTTTTAATTATTTTCTTTTTATTTATTATATCTTTCTTTTTATTATATTTTTTATCTAGTTATATTAAATATATTTATATAGAATCTAAAATTATATATAAAATAAATATATTCAATTCAAATTGTTATTTCCATTTGTTTTTTATTCATTATAAAATTCTTTTGTTTTCTCCATTGTAGTCTTTTTTTTACTATTTACATTCATATTGACAACAGTGTATCAAACAAATATAATCCGATCGTGCATAAATGGAGCTAGTTATCCCCGTTTCATGACCTTGGCTTTTTTTACTTCACTCACACGATAGTCTCATTGCGTTTTCTGTTATACAAGTTGAAAAATCCTTGTATTTTGATCCGGTCTGTTCATTTTTATGTTCATAATCAATTAGAAATTTTGATATTTTTTTATTGGAATATTTTGATTATGTCGTGTAATTTAATTTCTTTTTTTATTTTTATTCCGATTGTATCTACACATAAAAATTTTTTATATTTTGGGGGTTGCTAACTCAATGGTAGAGTACTCGGCTTTTAAGTGCGGCTAGCATCTTTTACACATTTGTATGAAGTAACGGATTCGTCCATACTATCGGTAGAGTTTTTAAGACCGCGACTGATCCTGAAAGGAATGAATGGAAAAAGCAGCATGTCGTATCAATGGAAAATCCTGGTAAGATTTTTACCTTACCAGATTGGTCCAAACCTTGTTTGAATTCTTGATGCGGAAAAAAAGTAAAGTCGGGTCGAATGAATAAATGGATAGAGCCTTAATATGCTCCAATTATAGAGAACTAAAAAGTAACGGGCTTGTGTTCTTAATTCGAATGATTACCCGATCTAATCTAATTAGACGTTAAAACTATATTAGTGCTTGATGCGGGAAGGACTTTTCTCATGAGTGGATTATCCATTTTTCTATAAGTCCTAACTATTAGTTATTCTACATTATGGGGTAGAGGGGAATGTGTAGAAGAAGCAGTATATTGATAACGATCTTTTTTTTTCCAAAATCAAAAGAGCGATTGGGTTGAAGAAATAAAGGATTTCTAACCATCTTTTTTATCCTAAAATAGAAAACCATTATTAGATGGAAAAAGAAAGAAAAGAGAGTCCGTTGATGAGTCTTACCTGTTTACGAGGTATCTATTCTTATTCTTTTTTTACTGTAATACCTTGTTTTGACTGTATCGCACTATGTATCATTTGATAACCCAATAAATCCATTTATAGTATCCCCGGTTCAAATCTCATTTTTAATGGAGGAATTTCAAGGATATTTAGAACTTGAGAAATCTCGGCAACGTGACTTCCTATACCCACTTATCTTTCGGGAGTATATTTATGCATTTTCTCATGATCATTTTTTAAACGGATCCAGTTTATTGGAAAATTTTGGTTATGAAAAAAAATCCGGTTTACTAATGGTAAAACATTTAATTACTCGAATGTATCAACAGAATCATTTTTTTTTCACTAATTATTGTAACAAAAATAAATTTTTGGGGTACAACAACAATTTTTATTCTCAAATGCTATCAGAAGGGTTTGCAGTCATTGTAGAAATTCCATTTTTCCTACGATTAGTATCTTCTTTAGAAGAAGCAGAAATCGCAAAATCTTATAATTTACGATCAACTCATTCAATATTTCCTTTTTTAGAGGATAAATTCCCACATTTAAATTATGTGTCAGATGTATTAATACCCTATCCCCTCCATCTGGAAATTTTAGTTCAAATCCTTCGCTCCTGGGTGAAAGACGCCTCCTCTTTGCATTTATTACGGTTTTTTTTTCACGAGTATTGTAGTCTTAGTACTCCAAAAAATTTGATTTCTTTTTTTTCAAAAAGAAATCGAAGATTAGTCTTGTTCCTATATAATTCTCATGTATGTGAATACGAATCCATTTTCCTTTTTCTACGTAACCAATCTTCTCATATACTATTAACATCTTATAGGGTCCTTTTTGAGCGAATATATTTCTATGGAAAAATCGAACATCTTGTCAAAGTGTTTGCTAATTATTTTTCGGCTATCGTACGGGTCTTCAAGGATCCTTTGATGCATTATGTGAGATATCAAGGAAAATCTATTCTGGTTTCAAAAGATACGCCACTTCTGATGAATAAGTGGAAATATTACCTTGTCAATTTATGGCAATGTCGTTTTTATGTGTGGTCACAACCACAAAGGATCTATATAAACCAATTATCCAAGTGTTCTCTTGACTTTTTGGGCTATATTTCAAATGTGGGACTAAATCCTTCAGTGGTATGGAGTCAGATGTTCGAAAATGCATTTCTAATAGATAATGCTATGAGGAAACTCGATACACTAGTTCCTATTATTACTCTGCTTGGATCATTGGCTAAAGCGAAATTTTGTAACGTA